AAAAAGGTATTTTGGTTAACACTATAACTTTGAAAATGAACGTTTAAATGCCCCTCAAAAGTAAGTAAATAGATCCGAAACATATAAAATGCGGTTAATCCTGCCGTGGCCCAAGCTATTACTGCGAAAAAAGGCGAATAGAACCAACTATCATTAAGAATTTCATCTTTTGACCAAAAACAAGCAAGAGGTGGGATGCCACAAAGAGAAAATGTACCTAATAGAAAAGAGGTTTTAGTAATTGGTACATGTTTTGTTAAACCGCCCATAAAAACCATATTCTGAGTTTTATCCGGAGAATAGCCAACAATACTTTCCATTGAATGAATAACGGACCCCGATCCTAAAAATAATAATGCTTTGGAATAAGCATGAGTAATCAAATGAAATAAAGCACTTCGATAAGATCCAATTCCTAGAGCTAACATCATATAACCCAATTGAGACATTGTTGAATAGGCTAAACCTCTTTTAATGTTTTTTTGAGCAAGAGCTAAAGTAGCTCCTAAGAATACTGTAATTATGCTTATCAACGAGATGAAATTCATTATATAAGGTATAACTATGAAAAGAGGAAAAAGGCGAGCTACAAGAAAAATCCCTGCTGCTACCATAGTAGCGGCATGGATAAGAGCCGAAATAGGAGTAGGCCCCTCCATAGCATCGGGTAACCATACATGAAGCGGAAATTGTGCAGATTTAGCAACTGCACCGACAAATAATAGAAGAGCACACAAAATAACAAACGGAGAATGGACTTGATTATTATAAACCAAGTTATTGAATATTTCGAATAAATCCCGAAATTCAAAACTACCCGTTATCCAAAAAAAACCAAAAATTCCTAATAATAAACCAAAATCCCCTATACGATTAGTTACAAAGGCTTTTTGACAAGCATTTGCTGCAGGAGGTCGTGTGAACCAAAACCCTATTAATAGATAAGAACACATTCCAACCAATTCCCAAAAAATATAAATTTGTAGCAAATTCGAACTAGTAACTAATCCCAACATGGAAGTACTGAAAAAACTCATATAAGCAAAAAATCTCAAGTATCCTTGATCATGAGTCATATAATTATCACTATAAATGAGAACCATAATTCCAACAGTAGTGATTAACATTACCATAATAGAACTAAGTGGATCGATCAAGTAGCCGAATTCTAAAGAAAAATCATTATCAAGTATCCAAGACCATACATATTGATAAACCGAACCGCTATTTATTTGCTCAATAGATAGATTAGTTGAAAAAATCATAACTATGCTTAACAAAAAAATAGTAGGAAAAGACCATAGACGACGAAGATTTTTTGTTGCTGTCGGAAAAAGAAGAAGTCCCACTCCTATTAACATAGGAACTGGAAGTGGAATGAAAGGTATAATCCACGCATATTGATACGTCTGTTCCATAAAAAAGTTTTTTAATTCTTAATTAGTATTAATTGTTTCTGATTTGACCTCTTTTGAAAGGAGATAACAAAAAGATAAAGATATGCACTAAATTAACCTAATAGAAATTTTGAATCTTTTTTTCTTTTTATACTTATTTTCTGCTAAATGTTTCAAATATTCAAATCAACAAGTCCGAATTGGTCAAATCATATGAAAGAAAGAGATTAATTACTAGTCCTCTTCAAATTTGAAAATTCAAGTCAAATTAGGCATATTTTCCTGAGTTTGACAAGTTACTAAAAAAACAAGAATATTCTTTTTTTAGTTTTTAGTGATATTTGATATGATTTTTCCATATTTTTGACTCCTCTTATCTATCTCTTTTTGATTTTTATAAAGAAATATTATCCAGAAAAGAAATACATAATTAATTAGAAAATCAAAAAAGAATCAAAAAATAGAAATATAATATTAATATTAATATAAAGGCGCAGATTTGATTTGAACAATAAATGTCTTTCACATCCAGCTATATCAATGAGCAATCTCTTTATTTTTATTAAAATGGCAGTTCCAAAAAAACGTACTTCTGCATCAAAAAAGCGTATTCGTAAAAATTTTTGGAAAGGGAAGGGTTATTGGGCAGCGTTAAAAGCGTTTTCCTTAGGAAAATCTCTTTCTACTGGGAATTCAAAAAGTTTTTGTGCGACAAGCAAATAAAATACGTACTACAACATAACAGCTTAGAATAAGCTTAATTGGCCTGACTCAAAAATTGACTCATTTCAAGCAAATCCTCGAATTCCATTCCCTCTTGAGTTAATCAAGAGGGAATGAAATTTGGTCCGCTCTTATAACTTATAATATGTGGAATAAGAATTGTTCTGTTTACCTTTCCGAATTCAAAAAAAAAAGAATACTCTCTTTTTCTTTTTGTTGACACAAAAACAAAAGATATTCCATTTTTGTACTCTATTTTAAGGGAGGAAGTATGATTTTCCTCCTCAACCTATTTGTTACAAGTTTACTTTTTCTCTAGTTTCTATAGATCCATCTTTTTTTTCTATAGAACGAGAAAGGCGAATAGAAAATCTTTCGTGAATGAAATCATTGAAAGCAATTCCAATTGATTCAAATTCAAAACCATTTTATGCAATTTTCTTACTTTTGAAAAATTGTCTCTGGATTCCTATATAGACCCCATATACCTCTTGCCATCAATCTAGACAAAAACACTTAGTCAACATATTCAGAATGTGTCAATTCTGAACGATTCAAAATAAGTTCTTTTTTTTTTTGTTCATTGATAAAATAGATTTTTTTGTTTTACTTTTTTATCAATTTGTAATCAAAAAAAGTTCATTAAAAAAAATATTTTTTTTTTGGGGGGGGGCTTCTATCCCTTAATTCTAATTCATAGTAGGACTATCTAATTTTACAAAAGTTCAAGTCGAGGAGAGTATAAAATATACAATAAAACTAAGACCCTAAACACAAATAATGAACCTTCAAACACCTATTTGAAGGAATTTTTTCATCAATTTGTAAAAAATATTGCACCCAATTGAATTCTTCAATCTAGACGAGTGTTTATTCATAGGCTATTATGAGTTCAAGATAAGCCGCTATGGTGAAATTGGTAGACACGCTGCTCTTAGGAAGCAGTGCTAGAGCATCTCGGTTCGAGTCCGAGTGGCGGCATGTCATTCCCTAAAACAAAGGAACTAGATCCTATAATGAATTCAATTCGCGACTTTAAAATGAAAAATGAAGGGACTCCTTTTTTATGATATTCTCAACCTTAGAGCATATATTAACTCATATTTCTTTTTCGATCGTGTCAATTATAATTACAATTTATTTCATAACCTTTTTAGTCGATGAAATCATAAAACTATATGATTCATCCAAGAATGGCCTGATAATGACTTTTTTTTGTATAACAGGATTATTAATGACTCGTTGGATTCATTCGAGGCATTTTCCACTAAGTGATTTATATGAATCATTACTTTTTCTTTCATGGAGTTTTTCCCTTATTCATATAGTTGCGTATTTTAAACAAAATCAAAAGATTCTAAGCACAATAATTGGCCCAAGTGCTATTTTGACCCAGGGCTTTGCTACTTCAGGTATTTTAACTGAAATACACGAATCCACAACCTTAGTACCTGCTCTTCAATCTGAGTGGCTAATAATGCACGTAAGTATGATGATATTAGGCTATGCGGCCCTTTTATGTGGATCATTATTATCAGTATCACTTCTAGTCATTACAGTTAGAAAAAAGAGAAAGCTTTTTTCTATGAGTAATCATTTATTCTATTTTAATAAGTCATTTTTCCTTGTTGAAATGGAATACATGAATGAACGAAATAATGTTTTACAAAATAGTTCTTTCTTTTCACCAAAGAATTATTACAGGTCGCAATTTATTCAAAAATGGGATTATTGGAGTTATCGGGTTATTAGTCTAGGATTTATCTTTTTAACAATAGGAATTCTTTCTGGAGCAGTATGGGCTAACGAAGCATGGGGATCCTATTGGAGTTGGGACCCAAAAGAAACTTGGGCTTTTATTACTTGGATCGTATTTGCGAGTTATTTACATACTCGAACAAATATCCAATTTAAGGGTACAAATTCAGCAATTGTCGCGTCTATTGGCTTTCTTCTAATTTGGATATGCTATTTTGGGGTCAATCTATTAGGAATAGGACTACATAGTTATGGTTCATTTATATCAACATCTAATTAGTAATTGGTGAATTCAAAATCAAAAAGTTTGGTTGTTACAAATAGGAATAGAAAAGTCTACGGCGCATATCAGAGTGTGAACCGGCGAGAGCCCAGTGAATCATTGGACTCTCGTCGATTTAAATTGCCCTTTTTTTATTTTTACTTAACGTAAGAGAAAAAGAAAAAGCCTTCTTTTTGTCATTGTACAATGAACACTTTAAAAAAAAAAAGATTTCGTTTTCATAAAAACTATCTACAAAAAGAATTAGATAGAATAACTTCAACCTTTTCAACTGATAGTGAAAGAACGAAATCGGGATAGATACCAATACCAAGTACGGGTAAAAAAATAGAGATCGAAAGAAATAGCTCTCGTGGTCCAGAATCAAAAAAATAAGAGTTTGAAACATTAAATATCTTGTATCCATAGAACATCTGGCGTAACATAGATAATAAATAAATAGGAGTTAATAGCATTCCAATTGCTATTACAAAAGTAATTAGGAGTTTTGTCAGTAGAAGATATTTTGGACTAGTAATTAGTCCAAAAAAGACTATTAATTCGGCAACAAAACCACTCATACCTGGTAATGCGAGGGAGGCCATGGAAAAACTACTGAACATCGTGAATATCTTTGGCATTGGGATAGCTACTCCACCCATCTCGTCAAGATAAACAAGACGTATTCTATCATAAGTTGTTCCAGCCAAGAAAAAAAGTGCAGCACCAATAAATCCATGAGAGATTATTTGTAAAAGAGCTCCGTTCAGTCCCATATCAGTGATAGACCCTATTCCTATAATTAGGAACCCCATATGAGATACAGAGGAATAGGCTATTCTTTTTTTGAAATTTCGTTGACCGATAGATGTTGAAGCTGCATAGATTATTTGCATTGCGCCTACTATCATAAAACAAGGAGAAAATATAGAATGAGCATGAGGGAATAATTCTATATTGATCCGAACTAATCCATACGCTCCCATTTTTAATAAGATCCCGGCCAGAAGCATACAAGTACTATAATGCGCTTCTCCATGAGTATCTGGTAACCATGTATGTAGGGGTATGATCGGCAATTTGACAGCAAAAGAAATCAAAAATCCAATATATAATATAATTTCCAAGACCACAGGATAGGCCTGGTTGGTTAATATTTCCAAGTTGAATGTTGGTTCAGTAGAACCATATAAACCAATACCCAGAACCCCCATTAAAAGAAAAACAGAACCCCCCGCCGTGTACAAAATAAATTTTGTAGCCGAGTACAGACGCTTTTTTCCTCCCCACATGGATACAAGTAGATAAACGGGAATTAATTCTAACTCCCACATGAGGAAAAAAAGTAAAAGGTCCCGAGAAGAAAATAATCCTATTTGTCCACTGTACATTGCTAACATCAGGAAATGAAATAATCGAGAATCTCGAGTAACTGGCCAAGCAGCTAAAGTAGCTAAAGTGGTGATGAACCCCGTCAGTAAAATCGGTCCTATAGAAAGTCCATCTATTCCTAATCTCCAATGGAAATCAAAAGAATTTATCCATTTATAATCCTCCACTAGTTGGATTAATGGATCATCCGGTTGGAAATGATAACTTAATGCATAAGTCGTTAGAAGAAGTTCTAATATAGAAATTGATATAGTATACCAACGAATTGCTCTATTTCCTCTATGCGGAAGAAAGAAAATTAAGGAACCTGTAAATATCGGTAAAATCACAATTATTGTTAAGCAAGGAAAATGATTCGTGGTAAAGACAAGATACACTTGGACCAGAAAAACCCGTGCTCAAAATCAAAAAGATTGAGCACGGGTTTTGTCGGTAAAAAAAAATGAATTCAAGTAGAATTTTATGGAATGTATCAATAAGCTAGACCCATACTGCGAGTTGTTTCATGCCATAAATAAACTCGAACGCTTAAGAAATCTGTTGGACAGGCAGATTCACATCTCTTACAACCAACACAGTCCTCAGTCCTTGGGGCGGAAGCGATTTGTTTAGCTTTACATCCGTCCCAGGGTATCATTTCTAATACATCGGTGGGGCACGCTCGGACACATTGAGTACATCCTATACATGTATCATAAACCTTTACTGAATGTGACATTGGATCTATATTTTGAATGTCATAAAATTTCGGTCTAGTAAACTAACTTATAAATGAATCCTATCTTTAGATACCAGACGAATCAATGAGTGAGCAGAATCAATCTACTTCCTAATTTGTTTATGAGCGAAGGCCAAAATACTTTGATTTCTTATGTTTTTGCAACCACGATCATACCTTATCTCTATCTATCAAACCCGCCAATTTGAATCAATTTTTGAATATTCAAACTCCCATTTACATGCTGAATCTGAATATTATTTATTCAACAAATTGGATTGGTTAATACGAGTTAATTTTCTGTTGCGATAAATTGATGAAACAATAGCCGGTCCAATGGCTGCTTCAGCGGCTGCAATAGCTATAACAAAAATAGAGAAAATGTCTCCCCTTAATTGACGATTATCAAAAATATCAGAAAATGTTACCAAGTTGATATTAACTGAATTTAATATAAGTTCAAGACACATAAGGGCTCTAACCATATTTCGACTTGTAATCAATCCATAGACACCAATGGAAAATAAATAGGCACTCAAAACAAGTGTATGTTCGAGCATCATTAACCAACTCCTTATCAATCTTGATTCATTTCAATCTGAACAATAATTCAATCGATTCAATTCTAAATGGAATAAAGCAAGAGAATCGATTTGTAATCGATGAATAAAACTCTTCTATTCTATTTAGAATATTAGAATAGGAATTCTAATTAACTTAACGGATTATAATATTCCTTTTCCATTAATTCTATTTTAATTACTCCTTTGAAAGATTGATTATTGACGAGCTATAGCAATTGCACCTATTAAAGCCACTAAAAGAATTATTGAAATAAATTCAAATGGAAGAAAAAAATCTGTTGATAAATGAATTCCAATTTGTTGACTATTACTTATCAAATCTTGTTCTAGAATCTGATTTGATTTTGTAGTCCAAAGGATCCCATACCAGGACGTATCTAGAATAGTAATAATTAGTGAAATCAAAAGACTTGTACAAACCATTGAAGTAATTCGATCCCCAACGGTCCAAAGATGAAAATCTTTGTAATATTCTGAATCATTCATGAACATTACAGCAAAAATGATTAAAACATTTATAGCTCCCACATAAATAAGGAGCTGCGCAGCAGCTACAAAATATGAGTTCGATAGAATATAGAATAAGGATATACAAAAAAGAACCAATCCTAATGAAAAGGCCGAATAAATTGGATTCGGAAGTAATACTACTGCCAGACTTCCTAATATAAGACCCGATCCCAGAAAGACTAAAAGAAAATCATATATTGGTCCAGGTAAATCCATTTGATTTTATAGAAAAAAGAAATCGAAAAATTGCATGCCTTTGTTGACCCGCCCAAGGAAAAAGAAGTTATCCTAAAAATATAGAATACTTCTTAATTGAATGAGATTTTCATGGGGATGATGTGGATTGATGTAGATACAGTTATTGGGCTACTCTTATTCTGTATTCTGGAAAGCACAGTTTGAAACTATCTATTTTGAAATCATTATTCGAATAGAAATCATTTTCAGTCAAAACGAAGCTACGATTCTCGCCAACCAACCGTTCTTTTATTTTTATATTGACCGAGCCAAAATATCATTCCTTTAGATCCAAAAGCTATTTTGATTTTGAATTTGTAAATGTTTTTTGAATCAAGAGTTTTATATATTTTTTATTTGTGGTGAATTCGAAGAAATTCTTCGAATTGTGTAATCGTCAATTATTGACACCGGTAACCGACCTAAAGCAATTTGATTATAATTCAATTGGTGACGATCATAAGTAGAAAGTTCATATTCTTCAGTCATTGATAAACAATTTGTGGGACAATACTCAACGCAATTACCACAAAATATACAGATTCCAAAATCAATACTGTAATTAAGTAATCGTTTTTTTCGAATATTAGTTTCCAATTTCCAATCAACAACGGGTAGATCTATAGGACATACACGAACACATACTTCACAAGCAATGCATTTATCAAATTCAAAGTGGATTCGTCCTCGGAAACGTTCTGATGTGATCAATTTTTCGTAGGGGTATTGAATAGTTACAGGTAAACGATTCGCGTGAGCCAAGGTAATCATGAAACCTTGACCAATGTACCTGGCAGCTCGGATTGTTTGTTGACCAGAGTTCAAGAACTGAGTTAGCATGGGGAACATATATGAATATCTATAAAAAAATTGACTTGTTTCTTTCTCTTGTTTGAGATAAGTTGTGAAAATGGAATATTATATTCCTTTAGAGTGAATGAAGTTGGGACGAAGTTGTTAATAATAGATTACCTAGAGAAATAGGTAAAAGAAATTTCCATCCAAGATTTAATAGTTGGTCCATTCTCAATCTTGGTAAAGTCCATCTTGTTGCAATAGAAATGAACAAGAACAAATAAGTTTTGGCTAATGTAATAAAGATACCGATTATTGTTCCAAAAACTTGACTTCTTTTATTTATGTCAGAAATCTCAGTAACGAATATGTATGGAATCGAAAGATTCCAACCCCCCAAGTAAAGAACTGTTACAAATAATGAAGAAACTAATAGATTTAGGTACGAGGCAACATAAAATAAACCAAATGGAATACCTGAATATTCGGTTTGATAACCTGCTACTAATTCTTCTTCTGCTTCTGGTAAATCAAAAGGCAATCTCTCACACTCAGCTAGAGAAGAAATTAGAAAAACGATAAACCCTATAGGCTGACGCCACAAATTCCATCCCCAAAAACCATATTTTGATTGCGCTTCAACTATATCAACTGTATTTGAATTGTTAGATAATCATAGTCGATGATAACATCACTGTTTCCATCGCTATTACAGAACTGTACATGAGATTTTCACCTCATACGGCTCCTCATCGATCACAAATAAATCTAACGGCCCTTCAACCTTATTTATCTTGATGTGTTTGTAGGATTGATAAAGAGTCAAAAAAGGCCTAGAATTAGACCAATGGAATTCGATCTGCTATATTTATAATAAAAAAGTGCTTCTGAATTGATCTCATCTTTTAAGAATTTGCATCTTTTTTCGTTGATTAATATTAATAACTTTATCCTTGAATAAAAAAAAAAGATCTCTTTAGTCTTTCTATTTTATTTCGTTCCTATTCTCCTTTCTCAGAAAAAGGGACATTAACCCAAAGTAAAAGATTTCTTCGTTCTTGATAGTTATTTACTTAATCGGTGGATAGGAACATACTCTGGATCGAAATCTCGGGTAGTACTTCTTAATCATTTCTACCAACTTAAAGCCCCAATTCGAATTAGTTTTCTATAAATAGAAAAGAACTATCCTGTTGAATAATTTACAGAATCTCCATGACTAATCCTTTGTGTATCTTGGTCTTCCTAACCATCCACTCATTTTTTGAATTAGCTATAGTAATAGCTAGTAAAAACCCCATACAGTTGATCTTTTGAACCCGCTTCAAGCCATAATGACTAATCAACCAATCTTGGAGTAAACAGTCTCGGCTGCTTATGTTTGCTTTCACTTAATTCTTGTACATAGGAAATGAGATTGAATTCCTTTAACAGCAAATTTTGAAGCCGTTTTATTTCACTCATATAACTATCTGGTTTAGTTGATCCACCCCAATGATGAATAAAATAGATATTCAACTCATTTCACTCTCTTTCTAGAAAGAAAAGAACTATTTATGCCTCACCGAATCGCACGTAGAGATATTGATAATACACATAGAGTTAATGGTATTTCATAACTAATTGATTGAGCAGCAGCCCTTAATCCACCTAAAAAAGAATATTTATTATTTGATCCATATCCTGACATCAGAAGTCCCACGGGAGCAAGACTTGAAATGGCGATCCATAAAAAAACACCAATACTAAGATCAGCTAGAATAAAGCGATAGCTGAAAGGAATTACTGAATAACTTAGTAAAATAGATATGACTGCTATGGCTGGCCCGATACTGAATAAACGAGTATCTCCTCTAGATGGAAGAAGATTCTCCTTGAAAAGTAGTTTTGTACCATCTGCTAGAGCTTGAAGAATTCCCAAGGGTCCGGCGTATTCGGGTCCAATACGTTGTTGTATTCCTGCGGATATTTCTCTTTCTAACCAAACAATTACTAGTACACCCAGTGTGATTCCTAATACAAGAATGAAAATAGGAACAAGCATCGATATGATTCCATAGACTTCTTTTAAGGATTCCAATCTGGAAAAAGAATGGATAGTTTGTATTTCGGTTGTATCAATTATCATTTCAACGATCAACTTCTCCCATAATAATATCTATGCTACCTAGTATCGTCATAATATCAGCCAATTTCATCCTTTTAACTAACTCAGGAAGAATTTGCAAGTTAATAAAACCCGGTGGTCGAATTTTCCATCTCCAAGGAAAAACACTCTGATCCCCTATCAAAAAAATGCCCAATTCCCCTTTTGGTGCTTCGACTCTTACATAAAGTTCTTGTTTGGACAATTCAAAGGTTGGAGAAGGTTTTTTACTAATAAATCGATATTCAAAATCATTCCATTCAGGATCTTTTATTCTATCAAAGCGTCGGATTTCTAAATTCTCATATGGTCCCCCTGGAATTCCTTCCAGGGCTTGTTGGATAATTTTGATGGACTCTGTCATTTCACTGATTCGTACTAAATAGCGAGCTAATGAATCCCCTTCTTTTTGCCATTGAATTTCCCAATCAAATTCGTCGTAACACTCATAACGATCAACTTTACGAAGATCCCATTGTATTCCGGAAGCTCGTAGCATTGGCCCTGATAAACCCCAATTTAGTGCTTCTTCTGCACCAATAAGGCCTATGCCTTCAACTCGTTCTAAAAAAATAGGATTGCGTGTAATAAGCTTTTGATATTCATCAACCCCGGTCAAAAAATAATCGCAAAAATCCAAACATTTATCTATCCAGCCATGAGGTAGATCAGCAGCGACTCCTCCGATACGAAAATAATTATGCATCATGCGCATACCGGTAGCAGCCTCGAATAGGTCATATATCAATTCTCGTTCTCGAAAAATATAGAAGAAGGGGGTCTGTGCCCCAAGATCTGCCATAAAAGGGCCAAGCCATAACAAATGGGAAGCGATACGACTCAATTCCAACATAATAGCTCGGATATAGCTAGCCCTTTTAGGTACTTGAATGTTGCCTAGCTGCTCGGGTCCATTTACGGTTATTGCTTCTGTGAACATAGTAGCTAAATAATCCCAACGCGTTACATAAGGCAAATATTGTATAATTGTTCGGTTTTCCGCGATTTTCTCCATCCCTCTATGTAAATAACCCAATATTGGTTCACAGTCAATAACATCTTCACCGTCGAGAGTAACGATCAGTCGAAGAACACCATGCATTGATGGGTGGTGAGGGCCCATATTGACTATCATGAGGTCCTTTCTTGAAGTTGGCGCAATCATAAGTTTTTTCCCGAGTCATTCTTGCATGCATTGCTGAAATTTAAAAGAAGTTCATTAAAATTGAAACGACTAAGCTCAAATGGTATCACGCTTTAGATTAAGAAGTTTTTCTCTCTCGAATATCCAACTCACCAATTAATTCTTTATAGCGTGCTCCATCTTTTTTTGACAAATAAGCCAGCAGTTGTTGACGTTTTCCCAAAATTTTTCGCAAACCTCTCTGAGATGAAAAATCTTTTTTGTGCAATTCCAAATGTGAAGTAAGTTTCCTTATCTTAGCGGTAAAACTGACTACTTGAAATTCAACGGATCCCCTGTTTTCTTCGTTTTCTTTTTGAGAAATAACCGAAATGAATGCATTTTTTACCATAAAAAAATCCTCCTTTCCCTTTTTACAGATATGGATTTTACCGATCAGTAATAATAATGCCATTAATTTGTAATTTGAATGTGATAGATATAATAATCTAATTCGAATTTCTTTATAAACTCCTAATTTTCTGAATTCAAATCAATTTATCCAATTTCAAATTGGATTTAGATAGGAATAGAAAAGAATTAGTCCACGAACAATTGAGACCTAAAATGAAGAAGGTCTTATTGATTCATTTCGAAATCGAATTGAGACATTATTCATTTCCTATTGGATACTAGGATGAAGTGTGAGACATGTGATCTGTGTATTTGGTTGCTTTCATATACCCTATTTCATATACCCTATATTATATATAGGACATATAGAAAAGGTGTATTATCCACGAATTTTCAATTGTGGATACGGATGTATCCTTAACATACTGAAACGAGTGCCATTATTGGTATCAAACCAATAATAATTCATACAAGCTAAATCTTCTAATCGATAATTAGGCCAAAGAAAGAGCTTTAATTTCATTAATGGATTTTTCTCTCTATCAAGATGGTTATTATCATGTGAAACTTGGCCGATATTTTTTATGCTCTTTCTCTTTTCGTTGCAAAATACTGGATTTTGATCTACATCATTTCTAGTCTTTGAATTGAAACAAATTAGAATTCGCCATTTTCTACGACGTCTAGGCGATAAAATATTTTCAGGAACAAGCAAATCAAAATGATTTTTGTCTCTATTTCCAGTTGTTCTTTGATGTGGTGAAACAGCTTGATCCAATTTTTTTTTAGAAATATATCTTTCCTCTTGGTATTTTTGATTAGTTTCGTGCTTAATCTTATGAACCAAGGAAATACTTATGGTTTGATACATAATAAATTGTCCATCTTTTTTTCCAGACAGATGAATGGGTTCTATAATCAATATTCCCTTTTTCATCAATTCTGTAAGAGTGAAATTCCTCTGAATTAGCATTATATCCAAACGCATTTCTCTCTGTTGAATCGAGGATATAGCCATTTTTCTTGGATCTATCAGTCTAAGCAGGAAACAATATACCTTGATATTATTGATCATTCTTTGATTCGAACTATTGTTCCATCTCAATTGAAAAAGCAAATAACGTTTCAGGAAGAAATCAAGTTCTGCTTCTGTGTTACTTTTGTATTGTTTTTTCTTTTTCCCTTTTTTGACGTATGATCTTGCATAATTTTCGTCAATATCTTTTTGTTGTGGGAGAACGGATCCAAGATCGCTTCGACTTGTGGGTTCTCTTTCTTTTTGATTTCGATGTTTTTTATTCAATGCTATCAAAAAGCTTTCTTTTTCGTTGATCTTTTTATTTTCACTACTATTTGTATTTGAATTTCTATTCAACGTTAAAAGAAGTAATTTGCTTGGTATAAACCAAGGTTTTATTTTATATGCAGTATAAAGTGACACAAATTCTGGGAAGAACCAAAGTTCCAGATTCGATATAAGACGCTTTAGCATTTTTTCATTCATTCCCATCCAATCAAAAAATCCTTTCGGGGAGTTTGGTAAATTGATTTCTGGAATCACAAGATAAAAAAGATCTTTTTTATGAATTATTTGAGAATTATTAGTACAAATTTGAGTATTTTGATTGGTATCAATCGCCATCCAGGTTTCAATATCGACTTTTCGTCCAAGATTAAAATTGAGAATTTTCCAATCCAAATATTTTCTATCGGTTGTTTTTTCCATATATAGAATATCAACCTTTCCCAGATAATTATTAACTAGATAATTCTTTTTATTAAAAATAGGGATGTTCCTCAGCATATCAAAAAAGGTTTCTTTAGGTATATTATAAGAAATCTCTTGATTCTTATTTCTTTGAAATGGGGATCCAGAAAGAAAGCACTCCGTTTTATTTTCATAATTCATAAATTTATATGCTAAAAGATCATATCTAAAGTATTTTAGAAAATGATCTTTTTGATTAAATAATGAATTCACTTCAAATTCTTTTTGTTTTTTTTCATATGAATATGAGTGCCCTTTGCTTACATTTTCCTTCTTAGCTATACGACGCTGATGAACTCTATTTCGCCATTTTTCTGGTACTAATCTAGACCATCTGATCTTAGATAAATCGTATTGAAAATGCACTCTTAACCAGTTTTTCCATTGATTACTCGGAAATTGCTTATCCCCCAATTTCGAATGAACCACCCCGTGTGTTTCAAACGAGTCCTTTATTTCAGGATTAAGAAAAAGGGGGATTCCTTGATATTGAAGAACAGATCGTAATTTATAGGAGTTACTAACTTGGAGTTGTGAGAATCTAGAAAATACATATGTTTGTGACATGTAGGATAAGTTATAAAGAATATGTGAATCTCTTTTACTATTACTATCAAGTGACTTTTTGATAGTCGAAATAAACGGAATCTTTTTTTGAATCAACAAAAAAAATTCTGTATTCATTCTGATCCTGGGAATATGAATGATCGATAAAAATAGATCTGTATAGATTTCTTCAATGAAAAATTTAAAAAAAAGAGGGAATTTACAGATTAATCGAGCATTTCTTCTTTTTAATCTTTGCCATTTTTCGAATCTTTTAGCATTATAACTTGTTTTATTAGGACTAAGATTATTAATTCTTGGAGTTACTTTTTGTTTCTCTTTTGTGATTTTTGCGATTTGATTTCGAAGTGTACTTGTTCTATCAGTCCGATTCTTCATCTTTTTTTCTGTCAATGAAGAATTTGGCCAATTCAGAGATGCAATTTGACTAAATGATTCGTGAATTACCTGATTGTTGATTATGGAATCTTTTTCTTCTTTCATTTCATTCGATTCGTATACTTCTACTTCTCTGAATCTAAATAATAGAATTGGATTCACTTTTGAAAGTTCTTTTATTATTCTTTTTAGAAAAGGAAAACTTTTGATAACCCATTTTTTTCTTTC